TCCGATCGAATCGAACTTTTGATTGATAGAGGTACTTGGGATCCGCTGGATGAAGACATGGTTTCTCTGGACCCTATTGAATTTCATTCGGAGGAGGAACCCTATAAAGATCGTATTGATTCTTATCAAACAAAGACAGGATTAACTGAAGCTGTTCAAACAGGCACAGGTCAACTAAACGGTATTCCGATAGCAATCGGGGTTATGGATTTTCAGTTTATGGGGGGGAGTATGGGATCTGCAGTAGGCGAGAAAATTACCCGTTTGATCGAGTATGCTACCAAGAGCTTTCTCCCTCTTATTCTAGTGTGTGCTTCCGGAGGAGCACGGATGCAAGAAGGGAGTTTGAGCTTGATGCAAATGGCTAAAATCTCTTCTGCTTTATATGATTATCAATTAAATAAAAAGTTATTCTATGTATCAATCCTTACATCTCCAACTACTGGTGGGGTGACAGCGAGTTTTGGTATGTTGGGGGATATCATTATTGCTGAACCCAATGCCTATATTGCATTTGCGGGTAAACGAGTAATTGAACAAACATTAAATAAGACAGTACCGGAAGGTTCACAAGCCGCTGAATATTTATTCCAAAAGGGTTTATTCGACCCAATTGTACCACGTAATCCTTTACAAGGTGTTTTGAGTGAGTTATTGCAACTCCACGCTTTTTTTCCCGTGAAAAAAAAAAAGAAACAAGTAGAATGTTAGGTTCAATTAGTTTATTGTAATGAAAATGAAAATATGAAAAGTTCAGTTTTCTTTGGTGACATAAGATTCAATTGTAGAGCGAATCAAGAGAGAATCAAAAGTTTCCTAATTTTTTGCGATATTCGTTTTTAGTCATATTGATGATTAGTAATCATAACGCCAGTCTCTATCAACAAACAAGACAAAAGTGCGACTTTTGCCTTTCGCGAATTTCGGGGAAGGCAAAAATTTGCATACTCTCCTTATACTTATGTATATAGTGTATATAGACAAAATTGTCTCTATTAGAGTCTTGCATCCTTCTCTAATTTACCGAGAATCGTCATTATTACTAATAACCCCTGTTGGATCAGTCATATAGTTTATGTAGAAAGCTAAAAAAAGCGAAGCCCATTTAGTTAGTTAGTTAGTTCTATCCTCTTTGCACTTACTCTATACTCAATTATTATATATATATATTCACTTATCTTAGAGTCTAATTTCTTCCAAATAGAATTATTCTATTCTTAAATACCTTATATAACAATTATAAGAATATATAACAGGTACAAATAGTAAATCGAGGTATCCATTCTATGACAACTCTTAACTTACCCTCTATTTTTGTGCCCTTAGTGGGCCTAGTTTTTCCGGCAATGGCAATGGCTTCGTTATTTCTTCATATTCAAAAAAACAAGATTTTTTAGATCCGATGGGATGAAATCTCATTGATTTTTTTTCAAGACTTAGATTTAGATCATAATACAGATATCTATTTAGTATAATATTATATAAGGTGCGGCTTCTTCCGAAGCCTCCTAAAGATTCACATTAGAATAAGGCTAGTTGATGAGAGTTCCTTCGGAAACAAAAAGAGTAAAGTCAAATGGATTTTGTTTATTCTTTCACTTCCAATAAAATACAACTGGATCTAGTATGAGTTGGCGATCAGAACATATATGGATAGAACTTATAACAGGGTCTCGAAAAATAAGTAATTTCGGTTGGGCCTGTATCCTTTTTTTAGGTTCAGTAGGATTTTTATTGGTTGGAACTTCCAGTTATCTTGGTAGGAATTTGATATCTTTATTTCCATATCATCAAATATCTTTTTTTCCACAAGGGATCGTGATGTCTTTCTACGGTATCGCGGGTCTTTTTATTAGTTCCTATTTGTGGTGCACAATTGCGTGGAATGTGGGTAGTGGTTATGATCGATTCGATAGAAAAGGAGGAATAGTGTGTATTTTTCGTTGGGGATTTCCTGGAAAGAATCGTCGTATTTTCCTCCGATTCCTTATGAAAGATATTCAGTCCATAAGAATAGAAGTTAAAGAGGGTATTTATGCCCGCCGTGTTCTTTATATGGAAATCCGCGGCCAGGGGGACATTCCCTTGACTCGTACTGATGAGAATTTGACTCCACGCGAAATTGAACAAAAAGCTGCTGAATTGGCCTATTTCTTGCGCGTACCTATTGAAATTTTTTGAAAAATAAACTAACTAAACGTTTTCTCATCAAAAGGAAAAAGCTTGTGAATCCTCTTTTTTTATTTTTTTATAATATAAGAGCACTCATTGTAGTCAAACCGGATCATACATATATTATTATAGAACAGCCATAAAACAAAACTACTTTGTCCGCAAAACGTAGTATGTAAATCCGCGAAACTTAATTAAGTACCAAAAAAAATAACAAATCACCGGAATTCGGTCTTGTTTTGCCATTATTTTTTGATCATCACACTGTTTTTCATAATTTTTTCAACTAGTCTTGGGCTCAGGGGGTTTATTTCGTCTTGAAATAGGATTGGCTAATTTGAATTCGCTCGTTCGGGTATCCATCGTAAGGGGGAAACTATTTCAAATTTAACTAATTAAAATATCTGAAAAAAAATGAGTATTTCTTTATTTAAATTCGAAACAACGGTCTTATTCTATTTCTGTATTCTTTGTAGGGTCAGGGGCTAAACTAAACACTGAATCACAAAAAAAGGGGGGGGGATTCATATCTTGTAATAGAACTCACGCTTGATCGAAAGAGTAGATCACATAGAATCGATGAATAGGGTGGCTTCATTAATAATTCAAAAATGAAAAAAAAATGTCAAAAAAGAAAGAATTGACTCCCCTTATATATCTTGCATTTATAGTATTTTTGCCCGGGTTGATCTCTCTTTTATTTCAAAAAAGTATGGAATCTTGGATTACAAATTGGTGGAATACTAGGAAATATGAAATTTTTTTGAATCAGATTCAAGAAAAGAGCATTCTAGAAAAATTCATAGAATTAAAGGAACTTTTCTTGGTGGAAGAAATGATAAAGGAATTTTCGGAGACACATACTCAAAAATTGAGTATAGGGATACAAAAAGAAACAATCCAATTGATCAAGATGCATAATGAGAATCATATTCATACGATTTTACACTTCTCGACAAATCTAACCTATTTTGTTATTCTAAGTGGTTATTCTCTTCTGGGTAATAAAGAACTTAGTCTTTTTAACTCTTGGGTTCAGGAATTCTTATATAACTTAAGTGACACAATCAAAGCTTTTTCTATTCTTTTATTAACCGATTTATGTATCGGATTCCATTCACCCCACGGTTGGGAATTTCTGCTTAGCTTTGTGTACAAAGATTTTGGGTTTTCTTATAATGATCAAATTATATCTGGGCTTGTTTCCACTTTTCCAGTTATTATAGATACAATTTTCAAATATTGGATTTTCCGGTATTTAAATCGTATATCTCCGTCACTTGTAGTGATTTATCATTCAATGAATGATTGAAAAACGGTCCACTGTAATCTTAATCCAATTCTAATGTTTGTTACTGTTTAACATAGGAAAAGCGCATTCAAAATAATATAATACTTCCTAGTTCTAGCAATCTAGGGGGATTTTCCTATATTGCAGTGAAATTAGTTTAGTAAAGAGCGGAATCGTGGATAGGGAACTAGACTAGCGACCTACCTAATTTATTGTAGAAATTTTCGGGATCAATGATTGGACCATGCAAACTAGAACTACCCTTTCTTGGATAAAGGAACAGATTACTCGATCTATTTCCGTATCCCTCGTGATATACATAATAACTCGGACATACATTTCAAATGCATATCCCATTTTTGCACAACAGGGTTATGAAAATCCACGAGAAGCAACTGGGCGTATTGTATGTGCCAATTGCCATTTAGCTAATAAGCCTGTGGATATTGAGGTTCCACAAGCGGTACTTCCTGATACTGTATTTGAGGCAGTTGTTCGAATTCCTTATGATATCCAAGTGAAACAAGTTCTTGCTAATGGGAAAAAGGGTGGTTTGAATGTAGGGGCTGTTCTGATTTTACCTGAAGGGTTTGAATTAGCCCCCCCCGATCGTATTTCGCCCGAGATGAAAGAAAAGATAGGAAATCTGCCTTTTCAGAGTTATCGCCCTACTAAAAAAAATATTATTGTGATAGGTCCTGTTCCGGGTCAGAAATATAGTGAAATTACCTTTCCTATTCTTTCTCCCGACCCTGCAACTAAGAAAGATGCTCACTTCTTAAAATATCCCATATATGTAGGTGGAAACAGAGGGCGGGGGCAGATTTATCCGGACGGGAGCAAGAGTAATAATACAGTTTATAATGCTACAGCAGCAGGTATAGTAACGAAAATTATACGAAAGGAAAAAGGGGGATATGAAATAACTATAGGGGATCCATCAGACGGGCGTCAAGTGGTTGATATTATTCCTCCAGGACCCGAACTTCTTGTTTCAGAGAGTGAGTCTATCAAACTTGATCAACCATTAACAAGTAATCCTAATGTGGGGGGATTTGGTCAGGGAGATGCAGAAATAGTACTTCAAGATCCATTACGTGTTCAAGGTCTTTTGTTCTTCTTGGCATCTGTGATTTTGGCCCAAATCTTTTTGGTTCTTAAAAAGAAACAGTTTGAGAAAGTGCAATTGTCCGAAATGAATTTCTAGGTCCTTGAATTTATCAATATAAAGTTCGTGGAAAAAGGACAAAATTCTTGTTGGAAATTAGGTTATATATAATAAAAAAAAGAATGCAAAGTCTTTTGTTTACTTGTTTATATTCTTTTTTCTACTAGCTATAAGTAATTACTTGTACACAGCACTGATGATGGTATGTATATTGGAAATAAAAGTTTTTCAATTTACCTTTTCTTTGTTTCCAAATTGTAGTGGTGTGATCAGTCATATTAAAATGGAATATAATGCATCACTGATTTTCTATTCAAATAGAAAAAATTGACTAGATACTAAACATAAAATAAAATAAGCGGAAAATAG